ATTCTTTTTATTGATACATGTACACCTCTCAATTCGACATATATTCAATAAATTTCATCGAATCATGTGATGAATAAATTCTACTTGTCCCTGGATCCCTGAACTAAATAATTCTTTTTCTAGGAATATAAAAATTTTTCGATAACTTCTTGATCCCCCTTATCTTATTTTTTTGTTAATTTCCGTAGTGGGAGCCCCCTTTCTTTTTATTTTCTGGTGGACCAACCCCTCCCTAAAAGAATCCTATCTTCCCTTCCGTATTATTTCTATACTCTATATTTTTTTATTAATTTTATTAATATGAATATGAATTAAGAGTCCTTTTCTTAATTGATTTATTCTATTAACTACTCTTTTTTTCTTATTCTATTAACCATTGATTCTTATCTTATTCAAATCATATCGGTAGAGTTGATTGACAACTGGAAGAAGCGGTTCATACAATGGGCATCGGATAGACGTTAGGCAAATATGCCGCCCCTATCGTCTAGCGGTTTAGGACATCTCTCTTTCAAGGAGGCAACGGGGATTCGACTTCCCCTGGGGGTAGGGGGTACTACAAAGGTAAGTTGATCATATTATGGATTACCAATATACCCCGAAGCACCAAAACAAAGAGGTTCTTCTTGGGTCTGGGTCGATGCCCGAGCGGTTAATGGGGACGGACTGTAAATTCGTTGGCAATATGTCTACGCTGGTTCAAATCCAGCTCGGCCCAACAATTCACCAATATACCATGAGATGATATAACCCCCCGTCCTTCAGAAATACCCGATACGGACGAATAAAAACAGAACCAAATTTTCTGCTCGATCCCTTATTTCCCTGGGATTGTAGTTCAATTGGCCAGAGCACCGCCCTGTCAAGGCGGAAGCTACGGGTTCGAGCCCCGTCAGTCCCGACAGATTCAATAAGTAGATCAATCATCTTTCCTTTTTCTGTCAACAGGGGAGCAGGAAGTAAAATTTCATTCCCAGGGGGGTTCTTTTTTCTTTCCCTTTCGTTTTGCCTTTCTCATCAAACAAATAGGAGGATTTTCATTACTTCAAGTAGTACTGATTGGTATTAGAAAGACCTATGTAGATTTGTACAATTGATGGTAGCACTAAAGTCAGTATTCCAAGAGATACTGAATCTGTTTTTGCGATGGAATAGAGGACTATATGTTTCTTAAGCGCACATACAAAAATGGAATTCTTTTCTTGTACAATACAAAATGAATTTAACAGAATTCCCCCGATAGAATACTTTTCCAACTTAAAAAGTCTCCCTTTATGGCTCCGGTTTTGTTTGTGTAACCTCAATTGCTAATGTGAAGTATAAAAAAGAGATTTCATTCAAAAGTAATTTTTTATTGGACCGGGAATCCTATTTTGGATTCAGTATGGATAAAAGATCTTCCTATGTTATACTATTCAATTCGCGACGACGAATTTATTTGATAGCTCAGATATTGTTATTCATGATATTGATCCGATTCAAAATCATTGAGAGATAATTCATTCATTGAATTTAAGAATTTACAGTCGAAAGATTTATCATCTCTATGGGATTAAATCCCGAGTTATTGTGAAGTAAAAAAAAGATGAGATTATGGAAGTAAATATTCTTGCATTTATTGCTACTGCACTGTTCATTCTAGTTCCTACTGCTTTTCTGCTTATCATTTATGTAAAAACAGAAAGTCAAAATAAAAATCAAAAGGATTAATTAATTTTAATTAATGTTTACTTCTGAGTTCTTATCAATGATTGAAGAAAAAAAAAAATGATTCCAATTTTGCGTCTTAAATGAAATAAGCGGACTAGAATCGACAGTATTCTATCAGATCCGATACTATAGTATAAGTATAGTAAGAAATAAATAGATATTTCTTTCTTACTATACTATCTATTAGTGTTATTGTAGTGTATAAAGTTGTACTTTAGAATAAAGAAAGGGACTTAGTGTCGATCAATCTACAATATTATCTTTATATATGTATCAAGATAATAAAGGATATGGAATTTACATAGAACCCATTCACTTTTTTGATACCTCTTTTTTTCGATCAATATTAAATAATTGTCTTGTCTTACTTTATAGTTTGAATTTCTAGATTTATTTTTATTTGCAATCTGAGTCTTGTGATCCATCGAAAGAATCAACAAAGGAAAAAGCATTACGACTCTTTAATAGATGCCCATAATGCTTTTTCCTTTGTTGATTCTTTGACAGGATGGGCACTTCTTCGGATTTGAAAGTGAATAAATATTTAATATAAGAAATAATAAACCTCACAAATTTTTAATGCTTGAACCCCCGATCGAGAAAGTAGAAATTCAACTTCGAAATAAAAAATCGGTAAGTGCGCAATAGGTGACTCGCCCAAGGCAAGATCTTCTTATGCATAGTATTTCGTTAAACAACTACTATGTCTAAGTTTCATTTTTTCTCATAGAAATAACGTATACACTTAAAAAATTCCCCCTTTGAGCAGGAAAAGTAAAGAGGGAAACAAAAAAGGGCGGGTCGAGCCTTCTTTAGTATCCATCTATAATTCTAGGAAGAGCCCGTTTATTAATTTAAAATTGAAATAGAAAATTTAAGAATACTTTGGTTGGAATAAAATTCCAATTATCTGTATCCCTCTACTTTCGAGATAAAAAGTGGGAATCCTTGAAATATCTCTTTAATTGAAAGAATTTGAGTCATAGAATCCATTACTCCACTAGAATCCAATGTAAGTCCTAAATGAAGCTTTTTTTACCGAATTCAACGATCTATAAAATAATTGATACAGATTGATTCCTCAATCAATTCGTAGTACCTCTAGAGTCCACTTCTTCCCCATACTACGAGTGAAAGGGAAAAAGTAAAGACTACCATTAAAGCAGCCCAAGCGAGATTTACTATATCCATGTGAATTATGTCCCCTATATCTATGAAGGAATTATTCCATTATTGCTCATTTATAATAGTGGAATCAACGGCGCAGAGTCAAAAAGGTACTCTGACCGATGAACTAATAATCCAATAACTTCTGATCCTATACGACTTCCAATTGGTAAAGACTAAACACAAGTCAAATATGCAATGGCAAGGGAATGTTACTAATGGAACATATAGGAAAAAAAGGGCCTATTCTTTTCTTTTTGCCCGTTTTTCTCTCTATATCTATAAAAATTAAAATCTCCATTCCGTCTACTATTGAATACTCATAAATTATCGCGAGTCTATATATTATATATAAAGTAAATAGATTCTTATAAGTATTTTGATTTAAGTATAAGTATATATATAAGTATATAATAGAAAGGCTCTTCTGGCCTTTACACATAAACAACTAAACTACTAATTAGATAAACTGCTAATTAGATTATATAAATTTCGTATCTGTCTATCCAACGGAATTAAAGACTCAGCCAGTATACACTACTTTATTAGTAGAATAGAAAGAAGGGGATCGGTAAGTCGTGATAGAGCCCTTACATCATTAGAATCTTTAATCCTAGATGCAAAGATTTACAATCTTTTAGAAAACCCCCAGACCGAATGCACAATCCGTTTATGCTGCGGGGGAATAACTCGGTGAGTTATATATCAACAGAACAGAATAAGAGATTTCTAGTCTTTTATTGATCAGGCGACACCCGGATTTGAACTGGGGAAAAAGGATTTGCAGTCCCCCGCCTTACCACTCGGCCATATCGCCAAAATGATACAACAAGTAGACGAGATTTTTCTTGACTAAGGTTGGATTGCTGAACCTCTTTTTTTGTACTTGTATCTTGAAGCCTTTTTTATTAATTTATTAATTCTTTTCCGAAAGGAAGAGTCCTTTCCTCTTTTTAATTGGATTTGATCCACTCCTTCGATCGATTGTATAGTATCTCAAAACACACAAACACAATGCCTAAAAATTTACCCTCACTTTATAAGTAAAATTTTTATTTTTAGTCACAAAAGAAGATGAGAAATTTGAACCATTAACTATTGACTCCTGGCTACGAATTCATGAATAAGTCTTGGATTTGAATAAAAAATTGTGTTTTTAGAATGACACAAGAAAAGAAAAATTGATACATAACTAATCAGTGTTTATTCAGTATTTTTTCTTTTCTTTCAATGTTTCAATTATAACAATATATATGAGTATATGTAAACCCCAAAACCTTAATTGTTACACAGATATCTAATCGGTTATCTTTGTTAGATTAGCTATGTTGCCTATAGGAAATTATCAGGAATTTTTCGTGTTTCAAATTTGCATTTTAAGGAAATAGGCAGAAATAGGCAATAGGGGGAAAGACGTATATATAGATATATCTATCTATCTCTGCCTGTACCTGTTTAAACAACCCCTCTTAGACACTTCTTATACACTTCACAATCCCCAGCAAAATTCTATAGGAAAAATACTTCTATTCTCTGTTAATCCTTTTTTTGAACAATGTAATCTATAAACATGGTTAAGTACTAAATAACAAATCGACTCTATATTCTATTGTTTCTGAGTTTTCTGTTTTTATCTTATCGAAAAGATCAAATGCTGAATCCATCAATTTTTCTGGTATTCCAGTAAGCAGATTGGAATACATAATACATATAATAATATCATAATAATGGTAGAAATTGAATCCATTTTTATATTCTATACAAAATTCCATAAGCCTAAGCGGCAGAATTCTGTTTCTGGGACTGTTTTATCAATTTCTTTCCATTTGTATCTGTTTCTCCAATTCAAATTTTAGTATAAAATTTTCTTTATTCCCCCGTTCGTAGTTCAGTCATAGTTCATACGTATTTCATCCATTCTATTCCAGATATGGAGTTGGGTTAAATTTCATGTGATTCAGTAAACAGAATAAAAATTCCATCATTGCTAGATCATCTATATGATTCCATGAAGAATGAACGAATAATGGGATTTTGTTATAAATGGGAAATGACAAATGCTCCGAGATGGAAATGAGGGAATGTCTACAATACCTGGGTTTAATCAGATACAATTTGAGGGA